ACATTGGATCAAGAACAGGGTCAGAAGGATCAAAAACTGCTAATTCATACAGAGCCATCGAACCTGCCCAACCAGCAACCAGAGCTGTATGCATTATATGAACGGAAAGCAACCGACCGGGATCATTCAATACAACGGTATGAACACGATACCAAGGTAAACCCATGGAAAATACCTCTTTATCAAAGATAAATAGACACTACGTAACTTTATTGCATTGGAAAAGCTATACTATGACTATTCTATGGACTCCCCTTGTTCTGAAATAATCCACTGAACAAGGGTTACTATTTGTTCTATTCTATTGGTAATAATGAAACAATTCTATTCGTAGGAACAAAGAGAAGCATATTTATTCTATACCCGATAAGTACCAATACGCAATGGGTGGTTGATACCATTTTCTATCAGTAAATGTGTCCTTCCTTATTTCTCATTAGAAGGCCCTATTCGTCAAAATTTTCCTTTATTTCTTCTTTTGTCTTTCTTTATGAATTTTTCTAATCTATGGATAAAATAAATACGATAAAACCAATATTATAAAGACAATAAAATAATGTTGTTACGTTTCCACATCAAAGTAAAATATAGTACTTAGTTCTTTTTTCTTTCAATTAATGCCTATTGGTGTTCCAAAAGTACCTTTCCGAAGTCCTGGAGAGGAAGATGCATCTTGGGTTGACGTATAGTGCGACTTGTCAGATATATTGGGTCATATGGGATTTCCCCGTTCTCTCCCCCGATCGAGATATCCTCTGTTTCGCCCAAGAAAGATAAATTGAATCATCAAAAATTTGGAGCGTGAAGCGCAATTAGATCCATTGTTTGGGGGGATTCACATTACTATTATCAATTAGAATAATTTATGGTTGGCTTGGTTGGACTAAAAAATGAAGTATCCAGGCTCCGTTTAGAAAAAACCCAATTGGTAATATATCTATGATTACTACTTGTATCATAAATGATTCCTGTTTGGTATTTGGAAAGAGATCCTATTTGTCAAGCGAGGGAATCTCAAACTAAATACTTGGTGAAAGGTATGAAATGAATTGAAAAAAAAAAAAAAAAGAAAGTCATAACAAAAAGAAATGGTAATGGGAAGATTTGTCCTATATGTGCAAATCAAAATCGGGCGGATCTTTACCCGGAGTAGAGCATAAACCTAAAAAGATGAAAGAGACCCATTCAGGAATAAGAAAATACCATCGTGATTTGGATTGAATCTCGATGAAACAATACATCAATGAGAAGTTAATTCGATAAGTTTAGTGACTTTTTTTCTATTATAAGGAAGAAAGAAGTTCAAATTCGTCTTTATTGAAAAATCGAAGAAAAAGTCCTTTCATTAGAAGTCAGAAAAAACCTGCTATGAAAAAAGAATAGGAACAAAGAAAGAGGACTTGAATCTATACATTGATTCTTTTTTTTTGCAATTATTTTTTGAACCGTATGCGTCAAAAGGTGCATGTACGGTTCCTAAGGGATACAATTTTACCCTAATCAACCGACTTTATCGAGAAAGATTACTTTTTTTAGGCCAAGAAGTTGATAGCGAGCTCTCGAATCAACTTATTGGTCTTATGGTATATCTCAGTATCGAGGATGATACCAAAGATCTGTATTTGTTTATAAACTCTCCTGGCGGATGGGTAATACCTGGAGTAGCTGTTTACGATACTATGCAATTTGTGCGACCAGATGTCCATACAATATGCATGGGATTAGCCGCATCAATGGGATCTTTTATCTTGGTTGGAGGAGAAATTACCAAACGTCTAGCATTCCCTCACGCTTGGCGCCAATGAGGTTTTTTTTATTTGAGAGAAAAAAGAAGACTATGCCTTCGCCATATGAATATTAAGTAATAATAGCATGGCACTTCGAATTCGATATGCAAAATTTTTGTCTTGTTTTTTTTTTCAAAAGATTCGATTATGTATCGAGAGAGTAGTATGAGATAAAAGGTATTTCCGATTTCTCTTATCTATCGGGAGTCCAGTTCAGCGTCACAAACTTTTTTGTTTTCACATCGAAGGGCTCTTAACAATATTTATGTTATAAAAAAAGAGGGCGAAAAAAAAAACAAGATTTTTCCTTATTTGATTGGATCAAAAAGAAACTTTGGGATTGCTGAATCAAAGACAAAAAAAAGAATCAATTTAAAAATAGAAAGCAACGGAGCCATCATAGTATTTTTTAACTCCTCTGAAAGGAAGGGTGGCAATTTGATCATTTATCCATCTGGGTCTGATAGATTCTATTTTTCTCTTTCTTCAATGGAAGGTAAGGGTCAATTTTATTGTAGAGCCGTATGCAATGCACAAAAGATAATGCCCGTACGGTTGTTCAATTCTATCTTTTTTTTTCCTATTATTCTTTATTTTTCTTTCTTTTCTCTTCGTTTCATCACGCGAGATAGAGAACTGTTATATCATCAGGGTAATGATCCATCAACCTGCTAGTTCTTTTTATGAGGCACAAACGGGAGAATTTATCCTGG